CTCTTTTTTTGGACCGAATAGACAAATCTTTTTTTTTTTTTTTTGATATTTCTGAACGGATGAAAAAAATTTTTAGAAATTGGATGTGGAAAAACACAGAATTCACAATTTCGAATTATACAGAGAAAAAGACAAAAGAAAGCGCGAAAAAAAAAGAGGAGGACAAAAAAGAAGAAGACAAAAGAAAGGAGAAAGTGCGTATACAAATAGCGGAAGCCTGGGATAGTATTTTACTTGCTCAAGTAATGAGAGGTTTTTTATTAGTAACCCAATCAATTCTTAGAAAATATATTATATTACCTTCATTGATAATAGCTAAAAATATCGTCCGTATACTATTATTTCAATTTCCGGAATGGTATGAGGACTTAAAGGATTGGAATAGAGAAATGCATGTTAAATGTACCTATAACGGCGTTCAATTATCAGAAAAAGAATTTCCAAAAAACTGGTTAACAGACGGCATTCAGATCAAGATCCTATTTCCTTTTCGTCTTAAACCTTGGCACAGATCTAAGTTACGAGCCCCTTATAACGATCCAATGAAAAAGCAAGGTCAAAAAAATGATTTTTGTTTTTTAACAATTTTTGGAATGGAAGCTGAACTACCTTTTGGTTCTCCCAGAAAAAAACTTTCATTTTTTGAACCGATTTTAAAAGAACTAAAAAAAAAAATAAAAAAATTGCAAAAGAAATGTTTTATAATTCTAGGAATTTTTAAAGAACAAACAAAATTGTTTCTAAATGTCTCAAAAAAACCAAAAAAATGGATCATTAAAAACATTCTGTTTATAAAAGAAATAATAAAAGAACTCTCAAAAATAAACCCAATTATATTATTTGGATTGAGAGAAATAGAAGTATATGAATTGAGTGAAATTAAAAAAGATTCAATAATCAGTAATCGGATGATTCAGGAATCGTCCATTCAAATTAGATCTCAGGATTGGACAAATTATTCATTAACAGAAAAAAAAATGCAAGATCTGACTGATAGAATAAACACAATCATAAATCAAATAGAAAAAATTACAAAAGACAAGAAAAAGGGATTTATAACTTCAGATAGAAATTTGAGTTCTAACAAAATAAGTTATGATGATAAAAGATTGGAATCACAAAAAAATATTTGGCAGATATTAAAAAGAAGAACTGCTCGATTAATCCGTAAATCCCATTATTTTATAATATTTTTCATTGAAAAGATATACATAGATATCTTTCTATCTATGATTAATATTCCTAGTATCAATACACAACTTTTTCTTGAATCAACAAAAAAAATTATTAATAAAAACATTAACAGTAATGAAGCAAATCAAGAAAGAATTAATAAAACAAATCAAAGTTTAATTAAATTTATTTCGATTATAAAAGAGTCACTTTCTAATACTAATATTAGTCTTAGTCAAAAGAATTCAAAGACTTTTTTTGACTTATCTTACTTTTCACAAGCATATGTATTTTACAAATTATCACAAACCCAACTTATTAAGTTAGAGAAATTGAAATCCGTATTTCAATATAATGGAACCCCCCTTTTTCTTAAGAATGAAATAAAGGATTTTTTTGTTGTAAGACAAGAACTATTTCATTCCGAATTAAGACCTAAGAATCTTCGCAATTCTGGAATGAATCAATGGACAAATTGGTTAAGGAGTCATTATCAATATCAATGTGATGTATCTCAAATTAAATGGTCTAGAGTAGTACCACAAAAATGGCGAAATATATTGAACTGTATAGCTCAAAATAAAGATTTATATAAAGATTTGTGTGATTTATATGAAAAAGATGAATTACTTCACTACGAAAAAAAAACAAAAATTGAAACGGATTTATTATTGAATCAAAAGGATAATTTTAAAAAACAATATAGATATGATCTTTTAGCATATAAATCTATAAATTCTGAAACTAAGAAGTACTCTTCAATTTATGGATCACCATTACAAGTAAAAACTAACCAAGATATTTTTTATAATTACAACACACATAAACAAAAATCATTTAATATGGTAGAAGATGATATTCGAGATATGGATAAAAATACGGATAGAAAATTTTTTGATTGGAGAATTCTCGATTTTTGTCTTAAAACGAAGGTCGATATTGAGGCCTGGATCAATATTGATACTGACACTAACAGTAATAAATATACTAAGACTAGGGTTAATAAGTATCAAATAATTGATAAAATCAATAATAAGGGTCTTTTTTATCTCACACTTCAGCAAGACCAAAAAATCAACCTATCCAATCAAAAACCCCTTTTGGATTGGATGGGAATGAATGAAGAAATACTAAGTCGTCCCATATCAAATCTGGAACTTTGGTTCTTGCCAGAATTTGTGAGACTTTATAATACGTATAAAATGAAACCGTGGGTTATACCAATTAAATTACTACTTTTTAATTCTAATATAAAAAAAAATGCTAGTGAAAACAAAAGCATCACTGGAAATAAAAAAAGAGATCCTTTTATATCAATATCGTCGAATGAAAAAAAATCTCTTGAATTAGAAAACCGAAATCAAGGAGAAAAAGAATCCACGGGCCAAGCAGATCTTAAATCAGCTCTTTCAAACCAAGAAAAAGATGTTGAAGAAGATTATACGGGATCGGACATGAAAAAACATAGAAATAAAAAGCAATACAAGATCAATACAAAAGCGGAGTTTGATTTCTTCCTAAAAAGGTATTTGTATTTTCAATTGAGATGGGATGATTCTTTAAATAAAAAAATAATCAATAACATCAACGTATATTGTCTCCTGCTTAGACTGATAAATCCAAGAGAAATTACTATATCCTCTATTCAAAGGGGCGAAATGAGTCTGGATATTTTGACGATTCAGAAAGATGTAACTCTTACAGAATTTATTAAAAGGGGATTTTTGATTATTGAACCAATTCGTCTAGCTATAAAAAATGATGGAAAATTTATTATGTATCAAACCCTCGGTATTTCATTAGTTCATAAAAGTAAACATCAAATAAATCAAAGATACCGAGAAAAAAAACATGTTGATAAGAATTCTGATGAAGTCATTACAAAACATCAAAAGATGACTGGAAATAGATATAAAAAAAATTATGATTTGTTTGTTCCTGAAAATATTTTATCGCCTAGACGTCGTAGAGAATTGCGAATTCTAATTTGTTTAAATTCTAAGAATAGACATAGAAAGGCATCTTTTTGTAATGGGAATGAGGTAAACAGTCAAGTTGTGGATAAAAGCAAAAAATATAAAAAAAAAATTATAAAATTAAAGCTATTTCTTTGGCCCAATTATCGATTAGAAGATTTAGCTTGTATGAATCGTTATTGGTTTAATACCAATAATGGCAGTTGTTTCAGTATGGTAAGGATACGTATGTATCCGCGATTGAAAATTCATTAATAGTACATTTTTCCTATATTTCCCATAACATATCTGGTCTATGACGACAAAGAGATGCACGCATACATTGTCTTACATTCCATTCTGATACATGATACTAATTCAATGACATATCAATTAGATCTAGAATGAACAAAATTTTATTATTTTAGGTCTAAACTTTTATCTTTTGTGAGTGAAGAAACCAACCATACTTTTGTATCCCCTTTCAAATTCAATTTTAAAATGAAAATAGGATTGAGTAAGTTTTATTAAATTAAAAAAATTAGAAATTAATAACGAAATACAAATTTTTGTATATACCAAATAAAAATTAGGGGCATTATTATTACTGATCAATAAAGATATCTATCAATAAAAAATATCTTAAAATAAAAAGAGGGGGGGAGAGAAGATTTCAGTTTATGGTAAAAAATTCATTCATCTCAGTTATTTCACAAGAAGAAAAAGACGAAAACAGAGGATCTGTTGAATTTCAAATAGTTAGTTTCACCAATAGGATACGAAGACTTACTTCACATTTACAATTACACAAAAAAGACTATTTATCTCAGAGAGGTTTACGTAAAATTCTGGGAAAACGCCAACGATTACTGTCTTATTTGTCAAAGAAAAATAGAATATGTTATAAAGAATTAATTAATCGGTTGGATATTCGGGAGTCAAAAACTCGTTAATTTGATTTTTATAAAGGCATTTTGAATTATTTGATTTATTAGATCTTGAATTTTAATGAACTTTTTTTCGTTTTCAGCAATTCATGAAAGAATGAATCGAGGAAAAACCTATGAATATACCGGCTACAAGAAAAGACCTCATGATAGTCAATATGGGCCCCCACCACCCATCAATGCATGGTGTTCTTCGACTCATCATTACTCTAGATGGTGAAGATGTTATTGACTGTGAACCAATATTGGGTTATTTACACCGAGGAATGGAAAAAATTGCGGAAAATCGAACAATTATACAATATTTGCCTTATGTAACACGGTGGGATTATTTAGCTACTATGTTCACAGAAGCAATAACTGTAAACGGACCGGAACAGTTGGGAAATATTCAAGTACCTAAAAGAGCCAGCTATATCAGAATAATTATGTTGGAGTTGAGTCGTATAGCTTCTCATCTGTTATGGCTCGGTCCTTTTATGGCGGATATTGGTGCACAAACTCCCTTTTTCTATATTTTCAGAGAAAGAGAATTAGTATATGATCTATTCGAAGCTGCCACCGGTATGAGAATGATGCATAATTATTTTCGTATCGGAGGAGTAGCGGCCGATCTACCTCATGGCTGGATAGATAAATGTTTGGATTTCTGCGATTATTTTTTAACAAGAGTTGCTGAATATCAAAAACTTATTACACGAAATCCTATTTTTTTAGAACGAGTCGAGGGAGTAGGCATTATTGGTAGAGAGGAAGTAATAAATTGGGGTTTATCGGGACCAATGCTGCGAGCTTCCGGAATACAATGGGATCTTCGTAAAGTTGATCATTATGAATGTTACGACGAATTTGATTGGGAAGTACAGTGGCAAAAAGAAGGAGATTCATTGGCTCGTTATCTAGTCCGAATTGGTGAAATGATAGAATCCGTAAAAATTATTCAACAGGCCCTGGAAGGAATTCCAGGGGGACCCTATGAGAATTTAGAAATACGATACTTTGATAGAGAAAGGAATCCGGAATGGAATGATTTTGAATATCGATTTATTAGTAAAAAGCCGTCTCCTACATTTGAATTGCCGAAACAAGAACTTTATGTGAGAGTAGAAGCCCCAAAGGGAGAATTGGGAATTTTTCTCATAGGGGATCAGAGTGGTTTTCCTTGGAGATGGAAAATCCGCCCGCCGGGTTTTATCAATTTGCAAATTCTTCCGCGGTTAGTTAAAAGAATGAAATTGGCTGATATTATGACGATACTAGGTAGTATAGATATCATTATGGGAGAAGTTGATCGTTGAAATGATAATTGATACACCGGAAGTACAAGATATCGATTCTTTTTCTAGATTAGAATTTTTTAAAGAGGTTTATGGAATTCTATGGGTTCTTGTTCCTATTTTGACTCTTGTAGTGGGAATCACAATAGGCGTACTGGTAATTGTATGGTTAGAAAGAGAAATATCGGCAGGGATACAACAACGTATTGGACCTGAATACGCCGGCCCTTTGGGAGTTCTTCAAGCTCTAGCAGATGGGACAAAACTACTTTTCAAAGAAAATCTTTTTCCATCTAGGGGGGATACTCGTTTATTCAGTATCGGGCCATCCATAGCAGTCATATCAATTTTAGTAAGCTATTCAGTAGTTCCTTTTGGATATCACCTTGTTTTAGCGGATCTCAATATCGGTGTTTTTTTATGGATTGCCATTTCCAGTATTGCTCCAATTGGACTTCTTATGTCGGGATACGGGTCAAATAATAAATATTCCTTTTTAGGCGGTCTACGAGCTGCTGCTCAATCGATTAGTTATGAAATACCATTAACTTTATGTGTGTTATCAATATCTCTACGTGCGATTCGTTGATACATAGACAGAAACTTTTCTCTATTCCTTCCTTTCAAGGAAAGGGTTGGAATGGATTGAGTAGATATCTTAATTTTTTTTTATTCATTATTCGGGTTGATGAACTAAATCAAATAGTTATATGAGTGAAAGAAAACAGCTTATATATAAATTCGCAGTAAAAAGATTGATTCTCATTTTCTATGTATAAGAGTTAGAGAGTTAAGCGGAAATAAACATAAACAGAAGAGACCGTTTCCCCCAAGATTGGTTGATTAGTCATCCTGACTTGAAGCGGGTTCAAAAGATCAACCGTATTGAGTTTTCACTATCATTTTTATGTATTAGCATAACGGGGGATTGAGCAAAAACGAGTGGATGGTTAGAAACACGAACATATGTAAAGGATTAGTAATGGAGATTATGTAAATTCTCCAAAAGGACATTTTTACATAATATACAAACAAAGAATACTAATTGGGGCTTTAAGTTGGTAGAAATGATCAGGCAGTACTCCCCATGACACGATTCCAATCCAGAGTATACTCCTATCCACCGATTTAATAAATAACTATTCGAAACGAAATAATCCTTTACTTTATTTTGAAAGCCCTCTTTTTCTCAGAAATAGAAAGAAGAATAGGAACGAAAAAAAAAAAATAAATAAAGATATACTTTATTTATTCTTTGTTACTTTTATTCTTTCCCATATACATATTAATAGATATATAATTTGTGTCATAATTCATTAATTAATATAGAATTTTTTTTTCGTACGTGAAACCAACGGGTTATTGATATTTTTACAAGAAGTATTTTATTGAACAGTTAAGTTATTACTGAACAAAGAAGAATTGAAATTCTTATTGAAATTATTAAATTAAAGAAAGGATGAGATCAATTCAGAAGTACTTTTTTTATTTAATTTTGAATTAAAATAATTATAACAGACAGAATTCAATTGGTCTAATTTGGGACCGGCCGATAGTTATCCATCCTACAAACATATCAAGATTCAAAAAAGAATACTGACGCGGTCCCTATATTTATTTCTGGCCTTCAAGGAGCCGTATGAGGTGAAAATCTCATGTACGGTTCTGTAATAGCGATGGTAACAGTGATGGTATCACCGACTATAATTATCTAACAGTTCAAGTACAATTGATATTGTTGAGGCGCAATCAAAATATGGTTTTTGGGGATGGAATTTGTGGCGTCAGCCTATAGGGTTTATCATTTTTTTGATTTCTTCCCTAGCAGAATGTGAGAGATTACCTTTTGATTTACCAGAAGCAGAAGAAGAGTTAGTAGCAGGTTATCAAACCGAATACTCGGGTATAAAATTTGGGTTATTTTATGTTGCTTCCTATCTAAACCTATTGGTTTCTTCATTATTTGTAACAGTTCTTTACTTGGGAGGTTGGAATATATCTATTCCGGACATATATGTTTCTGAGCTTTTTGAAATAAATAAAACATGTGGAGTTTTTGGAGCGATAATTGGTATCTTTATTACATTAGCTAAAACTTATTTGTTCTTGTTCATTCCTATCACAACAAGATGGACTTTACCGAGGCTAAGAATGGACCAACTATTGAATCTTGGATGGAAATTTCTTTTACCTATTTCTCTCGGTAATCTATTATTAACAACTTCTTTCCAACTCTTTTCACTGTAAAGTAACATTCTATATTCACAACGTGTCTCAAACAAGAGAAATAAACAAACATAAAACTATTCATATATATATTAACGATATGTTCTCTATGGTAACTGGGTTCATGAATTATGGTCAACAAACAGTACGAGCTGCAAGGTACATTGGTCAAAGTTTCATGATTACTTTATCCCACGCAAATCGTTTACCCGTAACTATTCAATATCCTTATGAAAAATCAATCACCGCGGAGCGTTTCCGCGGTCGAATCCATTTTGAATTTGATAAATGTATTGCTTGTGAAGTATGCGTTCGTGTATGTCCTATAGATCTACCCGTTGTTGATTGGAAATTGGAAACTGATATTCGCAAGAAACGGCTGCTTAATTACAGTATTGATTTCGGAGTCTGTATATTTTGTGGTAATTGCGTTGAGTATTGTCCAACGAATTGTTTATCAATGACTGAAGAATATGAACTTTCTACTTATGATCGTCACGAATTGAATTATAATCAAATTGCTTTGGGTCGTTTACCAATGTCAGTAATTGACGATTATACAATTCGAACAATTTTGAATTCGCCTCAAATAAATAAGTAAATCTCTTATTAACGAATAATTTATAATTACTTTACTAATAACTAATATAGAAGGAATTTAGGTTTCTTTCGTGTTGTTTGGTCAATAACTACAAATACCAACTATTGATTGGTTGGTAAGAAACGCGTCTTAATTTGGATTGAAAATCCATTAATTAATATATCCATAATTTTTTTTTAAATATATCGTTTAGAATTAGAACGACTCTTTCAGATAAAGAATGAAATTAGTCCAATAATAGTACTCACATTTATTCATATCCCTTAGTATTTATTTACTTAGGATTAAATTAGGAATTGCTCAAAAATCATAAAAAAAAAATTTTCTGGTCGGGTCTCAATAAGGTCATGAAAAACATTTCTATTTATTTATCTCTTATTTTACATATAATGGATTTGCCCGGACCAATACATGATTTTCTTTTAGTCTTTCTGGGATCGGTTCTTATACTAGGAGGTATGGGGGTGGTATTATTTACCAACCCCATTTATTCTGCCTTTTCATTGGGACTGGTTCTTGTTTGTATATCCTTATTCTATATTCTATTAAACTCTTATTTTGTAGCTGCTGCACAACTCCTTATTTACGTGGGAGCTATAAATGTTTTAATCGTATTTGCTGTGATGTTCATGAATGGTTCAGAATATTACAAAGATTTGAATCTTTGGACCATTGGGGATGTGGTTACTTTGCCAGTTTGTACAAGTATTTTTGTTTTACTCATGATTATTATTACGGATACGTCATGGTACGGAATTATTTGGACTACAAGATCAAACCAGATTATAGAGCAAGATTTGATAAGTAATAGTCAACAAATTGGAATTCATTTATCAACAGATTTTTTTCTTCCATTTGAATTCGTTTCGATAATTCTTTTAGCCGCTTTGATAGGTGCAATTGCCGTGGCGCGACAGTAAAAAATTTATAGAATTAGCAATGCACATTAAACTCTGTTCGGTTTTATTACATTACATTACATTTATTTCCCTTTAATTAAAGATTGTTTATGTCTAAAATAGAAATTATTCAATCTATTCTATTAACAATAGAAAATCTGCCTTTGTTCCGTACTTTTTTTTATTCTAGTCAATTGAATCTGTTGAATTGTTGTTCAGTTCATATTGAAATGAATCGAAATTGATAAGGAGTTGGTCAATGATGCTCGAACATGTACTTGTTTTGAGTGCCTACTTATTTTCTATCGGTATCTATGGATTGATCACGAGCCGGAATATGGTTAGAGCCCTTATGTGTCTTGAACTTATACTGAATGCGGTTAATATGAATTTCGTAACATTTTCTGATTTTTTTGATAGTCGCCAATTAAAAGGAAATATTTTCTCAATTTTTGTTATAGCTATTGCAGCCGCTGAAGCAGCTATTGGCCCGGCTATTGTTTCATCAATTTATCGTAACAGAAAATCAACTCGTATCAATCAATCGAATTTGTTGAATAAGTAGTATTAATCATATAAATTCTAATATTCATAAATTAGAATTACCATGACCATACATTACGTAATAATACATGTTTTCAAAAATGTAAGAAATTAAAGTATCTTGGCTCTATCGCATGAGTCAATCCAGAAGTAGATTGATTAGAAAAATTATGATAAATTATTGATTCATCTGGTGTCTAAATATATGATTCATTTACAAGTTTACTAGATCGAAACTTTCTGACATTCAAAAATTTATAGATCCAAATGTCACATTCAGTAAAGATTTATGATACGTGTATAGGGTGTACTCAATGCGTGCGCGCCTGCCCAACGGATGTATTAGAAATGATACCTTGGGACGGGTGTAAAGCTAAGCAAATTGCTTCTGCTCCAAGAACAGAGGACTGTGTCGGTTGTAAGAGATGTGAATCCGCCTGTCCGACAGATTTCTTGAGTGTTCGAGTTTATTTATGGCATGAAACAACTCGAAGTATGGGTCTGGCTTATTAATACGTTCCAGAAAACCCTACTTGAATACATTTGATTTTTTTACCTTTACCGACAAAAACCCGCGCTCAAAAACTATTTATTTTGAGCACGGGTCCAAGTTTATCTTGTTTTTACCATGAATAATTTTCCTTGGTTAACGCTAGTTGTAGTTTTGCCAATATTCGCGGGTTCCTTAATTTTCTTTCTCCCTCATAGAGGAAATAAGATAATTAGGTGGTATACTATAGGTATATGCATAATAGAACTCCTTCTAACAACCTATGCATTCGGTTATCGTTTCCAATTGGATGATCCATTAATGCAACTGACAGAGGATTATAAATGGATCGATTTTTTTGATTTTTACTGGAGATTGGGAATAGATGGAATTTCTATAGGACCCATTTTACTGACAGGATTTATCACAACTTTAGCTACTTTAGCGGCTCGGCCGATTACTCGAGATTCCCGACTATTCCATTTTCTGATGTTAGCAATGTATAGCGGTCAAATAGGACCATTTTCTTCTCGAGACCTTTTACTTTTTTTCATCATGTGGGAGTTAGAATTAATTCCAGTTTATCTACTTCTATCCATGTGGGGGGGAAAGAAACGTTTGTATTCAGCTACAAAATTTATTTTGTACACTGCAGGAAGTTCCGTTTTTTTATTAATGGGAGTTTTGGGTATTGGTTTATATGGTTCCAATGAACCAACATTAAATTTTGAAACATCAGCTAATCAATCGTATCCTGTAGCACTGGAAATAATATTCTATATTGGATTTCTTATTGCTTTTGCTGTCAAATCACCGATCATACCCTTACATACATGGTTACCAGACACCCATGGAGAGGCACATTACAGTACTTGTATGCTTTTAGCCGGAATCTTATTAAAAATGGGAGCGTATGGATTGGTTCGGATCAATATGGAATTATTACCCCACGCCCATTCTATATTCTCTCCCTGGTTGATTATAGTAGGCACAATTCAAATAATCTATGCAGCTTCAACATCTCCCGGTCAGCGTAATTTAAAAAAAAGAATAGCCTACTCTTCTGTATCTCATATGGGTTTCATAATTATAGGAATTGGTTCTATAAGCGATACAGGACTCAACGGAGCCATTTTACAAATAATCTCTCACGGATTTATTGGCGCTGCGCTTTTTTTCTTGGCCGGAACGAGTTATGATAGAATACGTCTTGTTTATCTCGACGAAATGGGCGGAATGGCTATCGCAATTCCAAAAATATTCACGACTTTCAGTATCTTATCAATGGCTTCTCTTGCATTACCGGGCATGAGCGGTTTTGTTGCCGAATTGTTAGTTTTTTTTGGAATACTTACTAGTCAAAAATATCTTTTAATGACAAAAATATTAATTACTTTTGTAATGGCAATTGGAATGATATTAACTCCTATTTATTCATTATCTATGTTACGCCAGATGTTCTATGGATACAAGCTTTTTAATGCCCCAAACTCTTATTTTTTTGATTCTGGACCGCGAGAATTATTTGTTTCGATCTCTATCCTTTTACCTGTAATAGGTATTGGTGTTTATCCCGATTTCGTTTTATCATTATCAGTTGACAAGGTCGAAGCTATTATATCCAATTATTTTTTTCGATAGTTTTTGTGAGTAAACCAAAAAATGAAACGGAAATCCCATGATTTTAAAAATGGTTGATTGTACAATAAAAAAATGAGTCTTTTATATTCTTTTAAGTAAAAAAAATAAATTGGAATTCTATTATAACTAGATATCTTTTGAATTTGTGAGAACCATTTGAATCACGTAATGGAAATGATTCAAATGGTTCTTGATTGTTTACATGAAGTTTTCGTATATATACCTGTATGCCGTCCTATGTTTATATTCGTCAAGTCTTTTATTCAATTAGATGTTAATGTAAATGAACCATAACTATGCAACCCTATTCCTAATAGATTAACCCCAAAATAGCATATCCAAATTATAAGAAAGCCCATTGAGGCCACAATTGCAGAATTTACACTTTCAAAATTTTTATTTGTTCGAATATGTAAATAAATAGCGAATATGGTCCAAGTAATAAATGCCCAAGTCTCCTTTGGATCCCAATTCCAATATGATCCCCATGCTTCATTAGCCCATACTGCTCCCGAAAGAATACCTACGGTTAAAAGGATAAACCCTAGACTAATAATACGATAACTCCAACGATCCAATTGTTGAATCAATTGATACCTGTAATAATTTTGAGACGAAATAAAAGAAGTGTTTCGTAAGACATTGTTTCTTTCGTTCACGTATTGAATCTCACTAAAGTAAACTGACTCATTTTCTAAATTATTGCTTTTACTAAAAATCCTTATGAATTTTCGAAATGTAATGACTAGAAGAGCTAGTGATAATAATGATCCACACAAAAGAGCTGCATAGCTCAATACCATCATACTTACGTGCATCATTAACCAATGGGATTGGAGAGCGGGTACTAATATCGCGGATTGATGCATTTCAGTTAAAAGACCCGAAGTAGCAAAACCTTGAGTAAAAATAGCACTTGGCGCGGTTATTGCGCTTAAATGGTTTTTATGTTTTTTAAAATACGGAATAATATGAATAATGGAAAAACTCCACGAAAGAAAAATTAATGATTCATATAAATCACTTAATGGTAAATGCCTCAAATACATCCAACGAGTAACTAATAATCCTGTTATGCAGAAAAAAGTAGCTATCATCCCCTTTTCTGACGAATCATCTAGTCCTACGATTTCATCGACTAATAAAATTATCAAATGAATTGTAATTACAATTGAAACGATCGAAAAGGATATATGAGTTAATATATGCTCTAAAGTTGAAAATATCATAAAAATTTTTAAATTAATAAGGGCGTCCCTCAATTATAGGAATTGAAATCTGGAATTGGAATTGAATTCATTATAGGACTTACTCTTTTAGAAGATGCCATGCCGCCACTCGGACTCGAACCGAGATGCTCTAGCACTGCTTCCTAAGAGCAGCGTGTCTACCGATTTCACCATAGCGGCTTATTCGAAATCATAATAACCTATTTTTATTCAATCGTCGAGCTTGAAGGAGTTAATTCAATCCAATATTTTTTTTTAGGAAACCATTCAAATTGATGAATAAAAACTTGTTTAAAAATTAGGGATTAAAACGTTTTCGTTAACGTTAATAATATTGATTTTTCTTATTATTATCTTTTTATTTAGTTATTTAATTTAGTATTTTTTTATTTAGTTATTTAGTATTTTAGGATGTCAATTTTATTTAACTGAACTAACAATGTATTTTTTCGTAGACTATTACTTTATGCTCTCCTAAAACTAAAATGTAACAGTTGTAACTATATAATTTTTACTTCAATCCCTGGATATAAGTAAAAAAAATGTTCTGCCTCGTTTGCATTTTTTAATGATTAATTTCTTTTATCATTTATTTTATTAATCTAAAATAAAAAATGCATTTTATCGATTAATAAAAAAATAGAATTTTTATATAACACAATTTCAGCGATACACTCAAAAGATTTATGTAAATATTTGCATAGTTAGGTTGCGTTAGGATTTTTTGTTGTGTAGAGAATTTGCGTTAAGATTTAGCAAACCCATTAAGTTAGGTATTTGGGATGGTCGTATCAATCATATAAAAAAATTTCGTATAGAAATTGTACCGTACTTCAAAATATTTTATAAATTTTTTAATTAATATATATATATTATATCTTGATCGATCTTCCAATCGAAACATAGGATCTAAAATAGATCACTCAAAATTGGCGCATTCGTCATATAACTACCTAAAAATGGAAACGGGGCTTTTATTAATATTAATTTAATTGGGTTTAAGGAATTTATATAGTGATAATAATTTCTAAAACCCAAAATAATGGTTTAAAAGATTATAAAAAACATTTTAAACTTAATCAATTAGTTTCAACGACCTCTTCTTTATAATATAAAAAAAAAAATATAACTAAAAAAAATTCTTTTTATTATTGAGTAAGGGCGATGGGGAAAGTGATAATCCCCATCCGGAAAATGATAAAACATACTAAAATGAAAGGCGAAACCTTGCGCTTGCGTTTACCCTTTTTTCAAACAAAAAAGTACCATTCATTTTTAGAATTCAGTAGACAACAGAATTCTTATCTATATCAGAAACGAAAGAAAAATTTGGCTTCAAATTAAAGTAAAACAAATTCAATTTTATATTCGTTTTAAATTAAAACATTATGAGACTAATTCTTTTTTATTTATTTTATTTTTAATGTATATTGTTTATATTGTAATTTATCTTATATATTAATATTTATTCTTTTACTATACTATTATGATGTTAATCTTTTACTATACTATTATGATGTTAATATTAATTATAATTGATAAATATTATTTATCATTTTTATAACTTATAAATCTTATAAATAAACTATAAACAAAATTATATTACTTTATTAGTTATTAGAACGATTCAGATTATTTATTTGTTACACAAAAAAAACTTTTAGAACTCCCGGTAGAAAGAGATTTCGCTAACGAAAAAGCTTTCAATGCTGCCCTATATCCCTTCCTTTTCCAAATATTTTTACGAATACGTTTTTTTGAAATAGAGGTGCGCTTTTTTGGAACTGCCATTAAAAAGTTATAATAGGTTTTTCGGTTGGATGTGAAAGACATCTATTGTTCAAAATCAATTGTTCTTTACTATTCTCTATCTATTTTTTCTCTAAATTAGACTCCAAAAAAAAAGGGGGGGTTAAAAATCACATAAAATATTAATAAGAACGATAAGGTACACTATGCCAAATAGATTGAAGTTGATAAAATAAAAAAAAAAAAATAATAATAAAAAAAAAAAAAAAGAAAGATTGTCCGTTTCGTTTTCTTTCTATTTTCGTCGTGTTACATTTATACATGTAATAAAAAAATCTAAAAGTTTAATAACCCAACCCTTCTCCCGCTTAATTAAAAAAAAAACTTTAATAATTTTTTCTATTATATTAATTAATTTAATATTAATTTAATTGTTCAAGCTCGAAGAAAGAGTCCACAAAATTTTAATTATCAAATGAGACTAGTAGTTAATCTGTTAAAGGATACAAAATACATAATTTAAAGGCATTTTATTTGCCCCCTTTTTTTTTCCGTAAAATTAAAGTGTTGGATATCATAGCATTTCCTACAAATAGCTTTTATTGTAATGGAAGACAAACAATGAGTTACAAAACAAATTGGTTAATGATTCTAAATAACCGAATTACAATAAATAGTTTTAGTTATGGGCTTTATGATTCATATCAAATACTGTTTTTGGTATAATTATTTATCCTTGTTCTATAGATATAAAAAAATTATTGTAATACGTAATAATTAAAATGAAAATTCTAATTTTCATTTTTTATCTTCATAAAATTTTATTTAAAAATTTGAATTTAATATTAACAATTCAGTATTAATAAAATTAAATACGTATTTATTTTTCACTAGTGACTTATTTATATCATTTGACCAATTATAACCTCTTGATTTTAAATATTTGAAGTAGTTTGGAAAGATTCAGAATAATTAAGGCTAGAAAATTCTATTTAAGTTTTATTTTATATATCTTAATTTTTTTTTATTAACCGACCCCTTTCAAAAGAAAAGAAATAAGAACCGGTGACTCAGAAACAATTAATTAAGATAATTTTTTTTTTTTTTTTTTTTTTATGGAATATACATATCAATATTCATGGATTATACCTTTCATTCCACTTCCAGTTCCTATCTTAATTGGAACAGGACTTCTACTTTTTCCAACGGCAACAAAAAATCTTCGCCGTATGTGGGCTTTTCCTAGTGTTTTATTATTAAGTATAGTTATGGTTTTTTCAGCCCTTTTTTCTATTCAGCAAATAAATAATAATTCTGTCTATCAATATGTATGGTCTTGGACCATCAATAATGATTTTTCTTTAGAATTTGGCTGCTTGGTTGATCCACTTACTTCTATTATGTCGATATTAATCACTACTGTTGGAATTATGGTTCTTATTTATAGTGACAATTATATGTCTCATGATCAGGGATATTTGAGATTTTTTGCTTATATGAGTTTTTCCAATACTTCAATGTTGGGATTAGTTACTAGTTCTAATTTGATACAAATTTATATTTTTTGGGAATTAGTTGGAGTGTGTTCTTATCTATTAATAGGTTTTTGGTTCACACGACCCAGTGCCGCGAATGCTTGTCAAAAAGCGTTTGTAACTAATCGTGTCGGGGATTTTGGTTTATTATTAGGAATTTTGGGTTTTTATTGGATAACAGGTAGTTTCGAATTTCGGGATTTGTTTGAAATATTCAATAACTTGGTTTCTAATAATGAAGTTAATTTTTTATTTGTTACTTTATGCGCCTCCCTATTATTTGCCGGCGCTGTTGCTAAATCCGCCCAATTTCCACTTCATGTATGGTTACCTGATGCCATGGAAGGGCCTACCCCCATTTCGGCTCTTATACATGCCGCTACTATGGTAGCAGCAGGAATTTTTCTTGTAGCTCGGCTTCTTCCTCTTTTCATAGTTATACCTTACATTCTAAATCTAATAGCTTTGATAGGTATAATAACATTATTTTTAGGAGCCACTTTAGCTCTTGCTCAAAAAGATATTAAGAAAAGCTTAGCTTATTCTACAATGTCTCAATTGGGTTATATGATGTTAGCTCTAGGTATGGGGTCTTATCGAGCTGCTTTATTTCATTTGATTACTCATGCTTATTCGAAGGCATTGTTGTTCTTAGGATCTGGATCAATTATTCATGCGATGGAAGCTATTGTTGGATATTCTCCAGATAAAAGTCAGAATATGGTTCTTATGGGCGGTTTAAGAAAACATGTACCAATTACAAAAACTGCTTTTTTATTGGGTACACTTTCTCTTTCTGGTATTCCACCCCTTGCTTGTTTTTGGTCCAAAGATGAAATTCTTAATGATAGTTGGTTGTATTCACCTATTTTTGCAATAATAGCTTGGTCCACAGCAGGATTAACTGCATTTTATATGTTTCGGATCTATTTACTTGCTTTTGAAGGACATTTAAACGTTTATTTTCAAACTTACAGTGGCAAAAAAAGCAGTTCGTTCTATTCAATGTCTCTATGGGGTAAAGATAAAGAAGGACCCGAAATTATTAAAAAAAATTTGCGTTTATTATATTTATTAACGACGAAAAACAATGAAAAAACTTATTTTTTAAACACATATCGAATTAATAGTAATGAAAATATTAATAGTAATGAAAATAGTAACGAAAATGTAAGAAGCACGGTGCAGCCTTTTATTAGTATTACTCGTTTTGGCACTAAAAACACTTTCTCATA